ATTCGATCGAATAATCGATCTAATACGTACCTTCTTAATGTACTTATTCGAGCTATTAATGTACCTATTCGATCTAATAAGTACCTTAATGGAATTATTCGATCTAAGGGGTATAAGAAGTACAAGTCCTCTGTGTCAGAATTGAAGTACCTTGTGTCAGAATTGAAGTACTTTGTGTTAGACTTGATAGATTCTATGGATCGAATCTTTAGTATTCTCTTATTTATTAGCTGTGTCTACTCTTTAGGCAGAATGCCGTCACCCATTTTTAGTAGGAAACTGAAAGAAACCTCAAAAACGACAGAAAGGGGGGAAAGTGAGAAAGAAAGAGATGTAGAAATAGAAACAACTTTCGAAACAAAGGGGACTAAACAGGAACAAGAGGGATTCACCGAAGAAGATCCTTCTCCTTCCCCTTTTTCTGAAGAAAGGGAGGATCCGGACAAAATCGATGAAACGGAAAGGATCCGAGTGAATGGAAAGGACAAAACAAAGGATGAATTCCACTTTCACTTAAAAGAAGAAGATAAAGACCTCTTCTGGTTTGAAAAACCCGCTGTGAATCTTCTTTTCGATTATAAACGATGGAATCGTCCATTGCGATATATAAAAAATTCTCGATTCGAACATGCTGTAAGAAATGAAATGTCACAATATTTTTTTTATACATGTCAAAGTGATGGAAAACGAAGAATTTCTTTTACATATCCATCCAGTTTATCCGCTTTTTTTGAAATGCTACGACAAAAAATGTATTTTTCTTTTTTTACAACAAAAAAATTCGTTTGTGATGAACTGGATAAATTCTTCTATGATGAACTGCATAATTCTTATTGTTGGATTTATACCAATGAAAAAAAATGGAGGAACCTAAGGAACGAGTTTAGAGATCGAATTGAAGCCCTAGACAGAGGATCTCCTTATCTGGATGTACTCGAAAAAAAGACTCGATTATGCAATAATCAAACTAAAGAAGAATACTTGCCTAAAATATATGATCCTCTCTTAAACGGATCCTATCGTGGAATAATTAACAAATTTTTTTTACCTTCAATCCTAAATGAAACTTCAGTCAAAAATTCGATAGAGACAAATTTTATAAATAAACTCAATAAAGTTCATAGTATCCTTCTTTTTAAGGGTAAGGAACTTAATGTTCATAATTTTGAGGAATTGTACCATAAATTGGAAGGGAAAATAGCTACATTGGAAGAGAAATTGGTCCAGAAATTGGACCAGAAATTGGAAGAGAAGTTGGGACAGAAAATATATACATTGGATAAAAAAGCATTAGCAAGAGAATTGAGTTTTTTAATCGATGAATTTGCTGAAGAATCAACATCCAATTTGAAAGGAATTTCTTTATTTCCGGAACAAAGACGAATTGATTCAGAAGATCCAGAAAAAGTTTTGAAATTTTTAATCGAAAGAGTCATAATTGATCCCATCATTCAAACAATATGCGATACAGCCATAATTCCTCCCATGGAAAAAACAACTCGAAAAAAATCGATTGGAATAAATAAAAAAGTCCCCCAATGGTCATACAAATTATTCAGCGAGGTAGAACAACTCGGAAAAACTGCAACAACGGAAGAGGGGGAAGAGTGGATAGTAGATCATCAAATTCGCTCGAGGAAAGCGAAACGTATAGTTCTTTTTACGCGGGGTCCGGAGGAAGCAGAGAATGCCGACCCTAGTATAAAAACTATGACGAAGCCTGATGAAATAGAAGAAGTGGATATGATAGATTATCCCTATGAAGCGGATTTTCGTCGAGACATAATCACAGGTTCTATGCGTGTTCAAAGACGTAAAACCCTTACGGGGAAAATGTTTCCCTTATATCCGTATTCCCCACTTTTTTTCGACAGGGTAGGATTTTCTTGGGATGTTCTTTTCGAACCATTCATATTATCAGTAATTGAGATTTACGACCTAATACAAGACATTTTTAGAAAGGGTATAAAAGGAAGCGTAGCAAAAAGAATAAAGAGGTTGAAAAAACAAAAAAAAATGTACATGGAGGAAAACAAAAGCTACGAAGAAATTCAAAAAGAAGTCAATGAAATGGAAAAGGGGCGGGACGGGCAGACGGAAATGGAACGAATAGAAAGGACACGAGAAAGAATATCAGACCTCTATGATATCCTTATTTATGCTCATGGAATAAGAGCTTTGATTTTACTAATTCAGTCGAGGCTTAGACAATCTATTGTATTACCTTCGTTGATACTAGCTAAAAATATTGTCCGTTTCTTATTACGCCAAGAGTCCGAGTGGGAGCAGGATATAAGGGAGATGAATAAAGAAGTGTATGTTATATGCACCTATAATGGTATGCCAGTACTAGAACCAGGAAGAAACGGAATTTTTCCCCAAAACTGGGCCACAGAGGGTATACAAATAATGATACAATTTCCTTTCCGTCTGAAACCTTGGCACCGATCTAAGATACGACCTTCTCATAGGGATCAAAATGCAAAGCAGGAAAGTCCTGCTGCTTTTTTAACGATTTGGGGACTGGAAACTGACCGTCCTTTTGGTTCTCCTCTCGTAGGACTTGGTATTTTGTTTAGTTATTCTTTTGGACCCCCTTTGAAAAAACTCCAAAAAGCAATTCGAAAATGGAGTTTTCGAGTTCTAAAAAGTTTCAAAGAAAGAACCAAATTTTTGTTTCTAAAGGTCCCAAAAGAACAAAAAAAATGGAGAGAGGATTCGAGTGAAATAAAAAAAGATTCTATAATAAATAATCAGATTATTCATGAATCATCCATTCAAACCCGATCTATGGATTGGACAAATTATTCACTGACAGAAATCAAAATGAAAGATCTGACTGATAGAACAAGCACAATCAGAAATCAAATAGAAAGAATTACAAAAGACAAGACAAATGGATTTCGAACTCTAAAGATAAATATGAGTCCTAACAAAACAAGTTATGGTGCTCAAAAATTAGCATCACTAAAAAATCTTTTTCAGATATTCAAAAGAAGAAATGATCGATTAATCCGTAAATCACATTATTTTTTAAAATGGATCGTGGAAAGGATATACACGGATATCCTTCTAGAGAGCTTTCCATCTATCATTAATCGTCTTACTAATAGTCTTTATAGGCCCATGATCATTATCAAACTTTTTCGTAAATTCAAAAAAAAATATATTTTTGATACAAAAGAGAAAAAGATAATTGAGCGTCTTTCAACTATACAAAAAAAACTTTCACCTTCGCGTATTCGTCATAAGATTCAGACGAAGTCGGGGGTTTCTTTTAAATTATCCCTCGTGTCACAGGCCTATGTATTTTACAAATTATCACAAACCCAGGTTATTAACTTGTATAAGTTAAGATCTGTCCTTCAATATGACGGAGCATCTTTATTTCTTAAGAATGAAATAAAAGATTCTTTTCGAAGACAAGGAATAATTTCTTACGAATTAAAGCATAATAAACTTCAGAATTCTGGAAGGAATCAATGGAAAAATTGGTTAAAGAGTCATTATCCATACGATTTCTCTGAGCAAAAATGGTCTAAATTAGTACCGCAAAAATGGCGAAATAGAGTCAATCAACATTGTAGGGTTGAAAATCAAAATTTAATCAAACGGGATTCATCTGAAAGAGAGGAAAAGGTTTCGTTATTGCTAAATAAAAACGATCATTTTCAAAAAATGTATAGATATGATCTTTTAGCATATCAATCGATTTATTATGAAGATAAGAAGGACTCATATAATTACAACATACATAAACCGAAATTTGTTGATATGGGGGCGAGTATCCCTATTACTCATTTTATAAGAAAAGATTATTTTATGTATATAAAAAATCCAGATAGAAAATATTTGGATACGAAAGGTCTTTTTTATCTCAAAATTTATAAAGATAAAGAAATCAACCCATCCAATCAAAAAAAGAAAAGAAACCCCTTTGATTGGATGGGAATGAATGAAGAAAGACTAAATCGTCCTGTATCGAAGCCGATACCTTGGTTATTCCCACAATTTGAGTTATTTTTTAATGTATATAAAATGAAACCGGGGTTTATACCAATCCATTCACTTCTTTTTCATTTGAATGAAGATGTTAGTCAAAATAAAAATCTCACTAAAAAGAAAAAAGGGGATCTTCTACTATCAAATGAAAAAGAAAAAAAATATTTTGAATTAGAGAATCAAGAAGAAAAAAAAACCATAGGTCAAAGAGATCTCGCATCAGATGCCCAAAACCGAGGGAACCCCGAATCTGTTCTCTCAAACCAACCAAAATATATGGAAGAACTTTATACGAAATCAGATATGAAAATGGGTAGAACGAAAAAGAAATCCAAAAGCATTTGGACTTGGGAAATAGACTTAGATGCGTTCATGAAAGGATCTTTTGCTTTGCAATTGAAATGGCTGCTGAGTCCTTTGACTATGGAATTCTTCGATTATGCGCTGTCCGTACTTGAATGGGAAAAGGAAAGCAGAATGACAACAAAGTTTGGTTTCGTCTTTATTAAGAAGGAGGAGTTAACTCTGGATCCAATGCTAATCCGGGATTTGAATCTTTCAAAAATCCTAAAAGAGGGAATATTTATTATCGAACCCGTTCGTATACCTGTAAAACATAATGTAGAATTTCTTATGTATCAAACCATAAGGATTTCTTTGGTTCATGAGATTAAACAAAAAAAGAATCAAAAAAGATACAGAGAAATTATGGATAAGAATCATTTTGAGGAATCGATTGCAAGACACCAAATGATGACGAAAAATATAAACAAAAATCATTATGATTTGCTTGTTCCTGAAAATCTTTTATCGTCTAGACGGCGTAGAGAATTGAGAATTCTAAGTTGTTTCAATTCAAGGAATAGTAATTGTGTGGATAAAAATGCAGTATTTTGCAATGGGAACAAGGTAAAAACCTGCGGTCAATTTTTGGATGAAAGCAAAGATCTTGAGAGAGATAAAATGAAATTAATGAAATTAAAATTCTTTCTTTGGCC